TTTATATATTAATATATTTATAGTAAAATTATTAAAAATGGTTTTATTAATTTAATAATTATATATATATATATATTAAATATTTAATAAATTAATAATTTTATTAATTTATTAAATATTTAAATAATTAATATATTAATAATATAATAATATAATATTTAATTAATTTTAAATTATATTAATTTTTTTTTATTTAAATGAATAATGATCGAACTATAATTATATTAATTTTTAATATTAATATTAGGGAAAGAAAAAGAAAGAAATTATTTAAAATTTAATAATTAATATTAAATTTTAAATATATAAAAAAAAAAAAAAAAAATCTATATGATTTTTTTTACTTATAATAATAAATTTATTATGGTTTAATATAATTTATTTATAATTTATTTTACATATAAATTTTGGTATAAAATATTTAATTATTTTAAAAATATTTAATTAAATTTAATGTAGTAATTAATATTAAAAATTTAAGAAATTAAGATTTAATAATATTAAAATTAATAACAAATTTTGTGCCAGCAGTTGCGGTTATACAAAAATTAAATTAAATTTTATTAGTAATTTAATAATTAATATTTTTAAATTTAATTAAATTTTAAATTATTAAGTGAAATTTTAATTTAAATAAAATTAATATTAAATTTAATATTTAATAAATTTTAAAAATAAACTAGGATTAGATACCCTATTATAAAAAAATTTAAATTTAATACTAAAATATTAGATGATTATTCATTGAAACTTAAATAAGTTGGCGGTATTTTAGTTTATTTAGAGGAATCTGTTTAATAATTGATAATCCACGAATAAATTTACTTAATTTATAATTTTGTATATCGTTGTTTAAAAAATATTTTTAAATAATAATAATATTTTAAATTTAATAAATAAAAATTAAATCAGATCAAGATGCAGATAATAATTAAGAATATAATGGATTACAATAAATTTATTTAAATGAATTTTAATTTGTAAAAATTAATTGAAGGTGGATTTAAATGTAATTTTATTTAATTTATTAAAATGATTTAAAATTAAAATATGTACATATTGCCCGTCGCTTTCATAAATAAATTGAAATAAGTCGTAACAAAGTAGAGGTACTGGAAAGTGTTTCTAGAAATAACGAATTAGAGCTTGAATAAGTATTTCATTTACATTGAAATGATATTGTTATTACAATTAAATCGAGTAGAAAAATTAATAATTTATAATTAATAAAATTAATTTTTATATTAAAATTGGGGGATTTTAGTATTAATTAAAGAAATAATTATAATTTTTATAGTTTATTAGTATTGTGGAAGAATTTTGAAATATATTAAAAAATAATTAATTAAAAAGTAAATTTTATTTGTTGTATCTTGTGTATCAGAGTTTATTAAATATATAAATTTGTAAAAAATTTTTCTCGAATTAAAAAGAGATAATTAATTATAAAAGTTATTGTTTCATAAATATTTTAAATAATTAATTTGAAATGAAATGTTAATCGTTTTTTAATATATCTAGTTTTTTTTAGAAAAAAATTTAATTTTAAATTTATTTATTTTAACTATTTAATTAACAAATTAAATACTTAAAAATAAGATTCTATATTTTAAGGGATAAGCTTTAATTTAAATTTTCATAATAATTTAATAATATAATATTTAAAATTTTTAAAATTTATATTGTCTATAAATTTTAACTTATTATAAATAATTTTAATAAATTAAATAAAATTTTAAAAAAATTTAATTTTATATAAAAAAATTAATATTAATTAATTAATATTAAGTTATAATGATAAAATTAGTATAAATTATTATAAGTAAAAAAAATCATATAGTTAAAATTAAATAAGATAAAGGAATTCGGCAAATATTTATATTCCCTTGTTTATCAAAAACCCGTCTTTTTGAATAAATAATTTAAAGTCTAATCTGCCCCCTGATTAATATTAAAGGGCTGCCGTAATTTGACTGTACAAAGGTAGCATAATCAATAGTCTTTTAATTGAAGACTGGAATGAAAGATTGAATGAAATATATACTGTCTCTATTTTAATATTTAAAATTTAATTTTTTAGTTAAAAAGCTAAAATGTTTTTAAAAGACGAGAAGACCCTATAGAGTTTTATATTTATTATTATTAAAATTATATATTTAATTTAAATTAAAATTTTAATAATTATTTTATTGGGGTGATAAAAAAATTAATTAAACTTTTTTTAATATTTAAACATAGATAAATGATTAATTGATCCAAAATTTTTGATTAAAAGAATAAATTACCTTAGGGATAACAGCGTAATTTTTTTTTTTAGTTCATATAAAAAAAAAAGTTTGCGACCCCGATGTTGGATTAAGATAAAATTTAAATGCAAAAGTTTAAAATTTTGATCTGTTCGATCATTAAAATCTTACATGATCTGAGTTCAAACCGGTGAAAGCCAGGTTGGTTTCTATCTTTAAATTATTAAAATATTTTAGTACGAAAGGAATTAATATTTAAATTAAATTTATAATAAAGATTTACAATAAATTAAAATTTAAAAAAAAAATTAATATAATAATAGTATATATATATATATATATATACTATTTTGGCAGAAAAATGTAATGATTTTAGAAATCATAAATATATAATTTATTATATAGGTAGTAATGATAATAATTGATATTATATTAATAATATTAGGTTTATTAATTTTAATTTTAGGTGTATTAATTGGTGTTGCTTTTTTAACTTTATTAGAACGAAAAGTTTTAGGTTATATTCAAATTCGTAAAGGTCCTAATAAGTTAGGATTAATAGGAATTTTACAACCATTTTCAGATGCTATTAAATTATTTACTAAAGAACAAATTTATCCTTTATATTCAAATTATATTTCTTATTATTTTTCTCCTGTTTTAAGTTTTATTTTATCTTTAATAATTTGAATAATAATTCCTTATTATTTTAATATAATTAGATTTAATTTAGGGATTTTATTTTTTTTATGTTGTACTAGAATAGGGGTCTATATAGTAATAGTTGCTGGTTGATCATCTAATTCAAATTATTCTTTATTAGGTGCTTTACGTGCAGTAGCTCAAACTATTTCTTATGAAGTAAGTTTAGCTTTAATTATAATATCTAGAATTATTATAATTATGGATTTTAATATTATAATATTTTCTAATTATCAAAATTTAATTTGATTTATTATTATAATATTTCCTTTAAGAATTTGTTTATTTTCTTCTATATTAGCTGAAACAAATCGAACTCCTTTTGATTTTGCAGAAGGTGAAAGAGAGTTAGTTTCAGGATTTAATATTGAGTATAGAAGAGGGGGATTTGCATTAATTTTTTTAGCTGAATATGCAAGTATTTTATTTATAAGAATGTTATTTACATTAATTTATTTAGGTGGATATGATTTATCTTATTTTTTTTATTTAAAAATTTCTTTAATTTCTTTTTTATTTATTTGAGTTCGTGGTACTTTACCTCGTTATCGTTATGATAAATTAATATATTTAGCTTGAAAAATTTATTTACCTATTTCTTTAAATTTTTTATTATTTTATATTAGTTTTTTAACATTATTATATAATTAAATTTAGTATAAATTAATAGAATATTAAATTCTTTCTTAAGTTTTCAAAACAAATGCTTAACAAGCTCATTAATTATTAATTAAAAATTAAATTGTCTCAGTATTTTCTTAATAAAGGATTAATTAAATAATATATAAAATAAAAAATTGTTAAAATTTGACCTGTAATAATAAATGGATTTTCTACTGGTCGTGCCCCAATTCATGTTAATAAAATTACAGTAATTACTATTGTTCAAAATAAGAATTGATTTAAAGGATAAAATTGTATTCCTATTATTTTTTTATTGAAAGTTATAGGTAAAATAATTAAAATTAAAATAGATGAAATTAATGCAATTACTCCTCCTAATTTATTAGGAATTGATCGTAAAATAGCATAAGCAAATAAAAAATATCATTCTGGTTGAATATGAATTGGTGTTACTAATGGATTAGCAGGGATGAAATTATCAGGATCTCTTAATATATATGGATTAGTAAGAGAAATTATAAGTAAAAAAAATAATATTAAAATAAATCCAATTAAATCTTTATAAGTAAAAAAAGGATGAAAAGGAATTTTATCAATATTACTATTAATACCTAATGGATTGTTAGATCCAGTTTGATGTAAAAATAATAAATGAATTATAGTTATTATAAGAATAATAAAAGGTAAGATAAAATGAAATGTATAAAATCGAGTTAATGTAGCATTATCAATTGCAAATCCCCCTCAAATTCAATTTACTAATATATTTCCTAAATAAGGAATTGCTGATAATAAATTTGTAATAACTGTAGCTCCTCAAAAAGATATTTGTCCCCATGGTAAAACATAACCTATAAATGCAGTTGCTATTAGTAAAAATAAAATAATTACTCCAATTATTCACGTATATTTTAAATTAAAAGATTCATAATAAATTCCTCGTCCAATATGTATATAAATACAAATAAAAAAAAAAGAAGCTCCGTTTGCATGTAAAGTTCGAATTATTCATCCATAATTTACATTTCGATTAATATAATTTAATCTATAAAAAGCTAATTCAACATTAGCTGTATAATATATAGTTAAAAATAATCCAGTAAGAATTTGAATAATTAAGCAAAATGCTAATAATGATCCAAAATTTCATAAAGATGAAATATTTGATGGAGATGGTAAATCAATTAAAGATCTATTAATAATTTTTATTAATGGATGAGTTTTACGAATATTTTTATAAAAGTTTATCATTTGTTAATAATTTTTAAAAAGAAGATCGTAATGGACCATAAAAAATATTAGTAATTTTTACTACTGCAATTAATGTAATAAATAAATAAATAATTATTATTATTATAAGTATAAAAGTTTGATTATTATATAATTTAGAAATATTAATTTTATTTTCATTATTTATAAAAATAAAATTAATGAAAAAATTATTTATATCATTATTATTATTTCTTAAATTTAATCAATTTAAATTATTTCATATTAATAAATTTATTATTATAAGTAAAAAAAATCATAAAAATATAAATAATTTTATAAAATATGAGATTTTAAATATTTCATTAGATGCTATTCTTGATACATAAATAAATAAAACTAATAATCCTCCTAAAAATGTTAAAAATAAAATATAAGAAAATCAATATGTTTTGATTATTATTCCTGATATTAAACATATAAAAAAAGTTTGAATTAAAATTATTAATCCTATAGATAAAGGATGATTAAAAAAAAATATAATAATAGAAAATATAATAATATTTAAAGAAATAAATATTTTTGTTATTTCAAAGAATAGTTTATTAAAATAATAATTTTGGAGATTATTGATAAAGAAGTTTCTTTTTCTTTGAAATTTTTAAAGAAATATCTTATTTTTGATTTACAAGACCAAAGTTTTATTTTAAACTATAAAAACTAATGATAATTATTTTAAATATGTGATTAGTTATATTAATTATATATATTATAGGAAATTTAATTTTTGTTTTTAAATATAAACATTTATTAATTGTTTTATTAAGATTAGAATTTATTGTTTTATCTATTTTTTTTTTTATAGTAATTATATTTAGTAATATTGAATATGAAATATATATATTAATAGTTTTTTTAGTTTTTTCAGTTTGTGAGGGTGCTTTAGGTTTATCTATTTTAGTTTCAATAATTCGTACTCATGGAAATGATTATTTTCAAAGATTAAATTTATTATAAAATTTAATTTAAATATTAAATCCACCTTCAATTAATTTATGATAAAATTTTTATTAATAATTTTTTTTATAATTCCTTTATGTTTTAAAAAAAATATGTTTTGAATGGTTCAAATAATATTATTATTATTAATATTTATATTTATAAATTTAATAATAAGAATTATAAATTATTGTAATTTAAGATATATATATTCTTGTGATATATTATCTTATGGTTTGATTTTGTTAAGTATTTGAATTTGTATTTTAATAATTATAGCTAGAGAAAATTTATTAAAATCAAATTTTTATTCAAATTTTTTTTTATTTAATTTAATTATATTATTAATTATATTATATTTAACTTTTAGAGTAATAAATTTATTTTTATTTTATTTATTTTTTGAGTCTAGTTTAATTCCAACATTAATATTAATTATTGGTTGAGGCTATCAACCTGAACGAATTCAAGCTGGAATATATTTATTATTTTATACTTTATTTGCTTCTTTACCTTTATTATTAGGAATTTTTTATATTTTTTATGAGTTAAATTATATAATAATTTATTTTTTAAAATTTTTTGATTTTAATTATCATTTATTATATTATTGTATAATTATTGCTTTTTTAGTAAAAATACCTATATATTTTTTACATTTGTGATTACCAAAAGCTCATGTAGAAGCTCCTGTTTCTGGGTCAATAATTTTAGCTGGTATTATATTGAAATTAGGAGGTTATGGTTTATTACGAATTTTAATTATATTACAAAATTTAGGAGTTAAGTTAAATATTATTTGAATTAATATTAGATTATTAGGGGGATTTTATATTAGATTAAAATGTTTTTGTCAAGTTGATATAAAATTATTGATTGCTTATTCTTCAGTAGCTCATATAAGAATTGTTATTGGTGGTATTATAACTATAAATTATTGAGGTTTTATAGGTTCTTATATTATAATAATTGGTCATGGTTTATGTTCTTCAGGAATATTTTGTTTAGCCAATATTAATTATGAACGTTTATATAGACGAAGATTATATATTAATAAAGGTATAATAAGATTTATACCTTCAATAAGTTTATGATGATTTTTATTATTATCTTCTAATATAGCAGCTCCACCTTCAATGAATTTAATAGGGGAGATTAGATTAATTAATAGTTTATTAAGTTGATCTTGAATTTCTATATTTATATTAATATTAATTTCTTTTTTTAGAGTGGGTTATAGATTATATTTATATTCATATATTCAACATGGTAAATATTATTTAGGAATGTATAGTTTTTATTCTGGATTATCTCGTGAATATTTATTATTAATATTACATTGATTTCCTTTAAATTTTATGGTTTTAAAAATTGATTATATAATAATTTGATTTTAAACTTAAATAATTTAATAAAAATATTGATTTGTGGAATCAAAAATGTGAAAATTTAATATTCATTTTAAGTTATTAATAAATATTGTATTTGTTTTATTAGATTTTATTTTTTATTTATGATAAGAATATTATTTTTTTTATTTATAATTTATTTTATTATAAATAATATAACTATTTTTTTAGAATGGGAAATTATTTCTTTTAATTCAATAAATATTGTTTTTAGAATTTTATTAGATTGAATATCATTATTATTTATAATATTTGTTTTATTAATTTCTTCTGTTGTTATTTATTATAGGAAGAGTTATATATCTTCAGAATTAAATTTAAATCGTTTTATTATATTAGTTTTATTATTTGTTTTTTCAATAGTTCTATTAATTATTAGTCCTAATATTATTAGAATTTTATTAGGTTGAGATGGTTTAGGTTTAGTTTCTTATTGTTTAGTAATTTATTATCAAAATATTAAATCTTATAATGCAGGAATATTAACAGCATTATCTAATCGAATTGGAGATGTATTTATTTTAATAGTAATTTCTTGAATAATAAATTATGGAAGATGAAATTATTTTTTTTATTTAGATTTTATAAAAAATGATATTATAATATTATATATTAGAATTATAATTATTTTAGCTGCTATAACTAAAAGAGCTCAAATTCCTTTTAGTTCTTGATTACCAGCTGCTATAGCAGCTCCAACTCCTGTTTCTGCTTTAGTTCATTCTTCTACTTTAGTAACTGCTGGAGTTTATTTATTAATTCGTTTTAATTTGTTATTATTAGATATATTTTTTTTAAAAATTTTATTATTATTATCTAGTTTAACTATATTTATAGCAGGTATTTCTGCTAATTATGAATTTGATTTAAAGAAAATTATTGCTTTATCAACTTTAAGTCAATTAGGTTTAATAATAAGAATTCTTAGAATAGGATTACCAGATTTAGCTTTTTTTCATTTGTTAACTCATGCTATATTTAAAGCTTTATTATTTATATGTGCTGGTATAATTATTCATATAATAAATGATATTCAAGATATTCGATTAATAGGGGGGATTAGATATAGGATTCCTTTAACTTCTTTATGTATAAATATTTCTAATATAGCTTTATGTGGGATTCCATTTTTAGCTGGGTTTTATTCAAAGGATATAATTTTAGAAATATTAAGAATAAGAAATTTAAATTTTTTTATTTTTATTTTATATTATATTTCTACAGGTTTAACAGTATTTTATAGATTTCGATTAATGATATATTTAATAATTGATGATTTTAATTTATTATCTATTTTTAATTTATATGATGAGGATTATATTATATTAAAAAGTATATTTGTATTAATATTAATAAGGGTAATTAGAGGAAGATTTTTAATATGAATAATTTTTTCATATCCATATATAATTTATTTACCCTTTAATATAAAAATAATAGTTATTTATGTAATATTAATTGGTTGTTTTTTAGGGTATTTAATTAGAAGAATAAATATTTATTCAGTTAATAAATTTTTAAAAGTTTATAATTTTAGAAATTTTTTATGTTTAATATGATTTTTACCTAATTTATCAACTTATGGTTTAAATTTTAATTTTTTAAATTTTGGTCAAAATTTATTAAAAAATATTGATATAGGATGAAGAGAATTATATAGAAGTCAAGGAATATTTATAATTTTTAAAAAATATTTTATTTTTTATAATTTTTTTCATTATAAAAATTATAAAATTTATTTATTTAGATTTATTTTATGAATAATAATTATTTTTTTTTTTTTATTATTTATTTACTTAAATAGCTTATATAGAGTATAATATTGAAGATATTAAGGAAATTGATAAATTTTTAAGTAAAATTAGATTTAATTAATATTTATAAAAATTATAAAATTTTATTTTTACAATGAAAATGTAATGTTTTAATAAACTATATAAATATAATTTAGAAATATTAATGGAATTAAACCACTAAAATTTAAGTTAGAAGCTTAAATTTTAATCTTTATATTTCTTTAATTGGAATTTCATTCAATTTTATCATTAACAGTGATATACCTCTTTTTTGGTTTCAATTAATAAATAAGGAGTATATATTACTCTATTTTTTAAGTCGAAATTAAATGCAAAATTGCTTCTTATTTAAGATAAATTGATTTTTATATCAATAATTTTTGATTGCAAATCAAATGTTTAATTAAACTTTAATCCTATATTAAAATAAATATTTAGTTTATTTTGTTCAATTAAGTATATTTTGATTTCATTCATGGTATAATCCAATTAATAAAATGCAAATAAAAAAAATTCTAATATTTGTTCAAATGATAAAATTTGTTAATTTAAATAAATTAATAATTGGGAATATTAATGCAATTTCTACATCAAAAATTAAAAAAATTATTGTAATTAAAAAAAAATGTAAAGAAAAAGGAATTCGTGCGGATGATTTAGGATCAAATCCACATTCAAATGGTGATGATTTTTCTCGATCTGAAAATGTTTTTTTTGATAAAATAATAGAAATAAATATTAAAATATTACAAATTAAAATAATAATAATTGAATTATATATAATTAATAAAATTATTTATATTAAAATTTAATTAAACTTTTTGATTGGAAGTCAAATATACTAAATATATTATATAAATAATTAATTTCCTCATCAATAAATAGAAATATATAGAAATAATCAAACTACATCAACAAAATGTCAATATCATGCTGCAGCTTCAAATCCAAAATGATGATTACTTGAAAAATGATTATTTATAAGTCGAATTAAACAAATTAAAAGAAATATTGTTCCAATTATAACATGAATGCCATGAAATCCAGTTGCTACAAAAAAAGTAGATCCATAAATTCTATCAGCAATTGTAAATGGAGCTTCTAAATATTCATATGCTTGTAAAATTGTAAAATAAATTCCTAATATAATGGTTAAAAATAATCTTTGAGTTGATTGTGAATAATTATTTTCTATAATAGCATGATGAGTTCATGTTACAGTTACTCCTGATGTAATTAAAATAATTGTATTTAATAAAGGAATTTGAAATGGGTTAAATGGAATAATTCCTAAAGGTGGTCACATAGATCCAATTTCAATATTAGGAGATAATCTTCTATGAAAAAAAGCTCAAAAAAAAGATAAAAAAAAAAAAATTTCAGATACAATAAATAAAATTATTCCTCATCGTAATCCTTTTGTAACTATAATAGTATGTATACCTTGAAGTGTTCCTTCTCGGCAAATATCTCGTCATCATTGATATATTGTTATAATAATAATAATATATCCTAAAATTAATAAATTTATATTAAAATTATGGAATCATTTAGTAATTCCAGTAACTAAAGTAAAAACTCCAATAGCTCCGGTTAAAGGTCATGGTCTATAATCTACTAAGTGATAAGGATGATTAAAGTTATTTTTCATTTGTTATATAAATTAATTTACTTCTCTAGAATATAATGTTCTTAAAATAGTAATTACATAAGACTGAATAATAGCAACAGCAGATTCTAAAATTAATAGTAAAATTTGAATAAAAATTAAAAAAATAATAAAATAAAAGGAAATATTTGGTCCAATTCTTCTTAATAAAGTTATTAATAAATGTCCTGCAATTATATTTGCTGTTAATCGTACTGCTAAAGTTCCAGGACGAATAATATTTCTAATAGTTTCAATTAAAACTATAAATGGTATTAAGATTGTTGGAGTTTCTTGTGGAATTATATGGATAAATATATGTTGAGTATTATTAATTCATCCATATAATATAAATGTTAATCATAAAGGTAATGAAATTGATAAAGTTAAAGTTAAATGTCTTGTTCTAGTAAAAATATAGGGGAATAATCCTAAAAAATTATTAAATAAGACAAATGAAAATATTGAAATAAAAATAAAAGTGGATCCATTAGAATTTGAATTTCTTAATAATACTTTAAATTCTTTGTGAAGTTTATTTAAAATAAAATTTCAAAAAATAAAATGTCGATTAGGAATTAATCAAAATAAACAAGGAATAAATAAAATTCCAATAAATGTTCTAATTCAATTTAATGGTAAATTAAGTAAATTTGTTGATGGATCAAAAATAGAAAATAAATTAGTTATCATTTTCAAAATAAATTATTTTTTTTTGTTAAATAAATTTTATTAGTTTTATTATTATTATAAAAAAAAATATAATAATTTATAATATTAAAAAAAATATAAATACAAATAAAAAAAAAGAAAGAAATTAATCAATTAATTGGTATTATTTGAGGAATAAAAGAATATTATTTTATAATAATTTAAATTTGACATATTTATGTTATACTTTAACTAATTCTTTTCATTAGAAGTAATTGCTAATTTACTATTAAATGATTTAAGAGATCATTACTTGCTTTCAGTCATCTAATGAAGAATAATTATTAATTCATTTAATAAAATTTATAATTGAAATTCTTTCAATTATAATTGGTATAAAACTATGATTAGCTCCACAGATTTCAGAACATTGACCATAAAAAATTCCTGGTCGATTAATAAAAAAATTAGTTTGATTTAATCGACCAGGATTAGCATCAATTTTTACTCCTAAAGATGGAATAGTTCATGAATGAATTACATCTGTTGCAGTAACTATAATTCGAATTTGGTTATTTATAGGTAAAATAATTCGATTATCTACATCTAATAATCGAAAACCATTAGATGATAATTCATTATAAGGGTTTATATAAGAATCAAATTCAATATTTTTAAAATCTGAATATTCATATCTTCAATATCATTGATGTCCAATAGTTTTTAATGTAATTAAAGGATTATTTAATTCATCTAATAAATATAATAAACGTAAAGATGGTAATGCAATAAAAATTAAAGTAATAGTTGGTAAAATAGTTCAAATTAATTCAATTATTTGTCCTTCAAATAAAAAACGATTAATATATTTATTAAAAAATAAATTAAATATAATATAACTAACTAAAATTGTAATTATAATTAAAATAATTAAAGTATGATCATGAAAAAAAATAATTTGTTCTATTAAAGGAGAAGCTCTATTTTGAAAATTAAAATTTGATCATGTTGCCATTTCTAAAAAAAGGATATCCTTTATAAATGGGGTTTAAATCCATTACATATAATCTGCCATATTAGATTTTAATTTCTTAAAATAGGAAGCTCATTATAAGAATGTTCTGCAGGGGGAAAATTTTGATATCATTCAATAGAAGAAGATAAATTTAATGAAAATAAAATAATTCGTTGATTAATTATTGATTCTCAAATAATTATTATTATTATTATAATTGCTAATATTGAAATATATGAACCTAAGGATGAGATAATATTTCATGAAATATAAATATCAGGATAATCAGAATATCGACGAGGTATCCCTGCTAATCCTAAAAAATGTTGAGGAAAGAAAGTTAAATTTACTCCAATAAATATTAAAATAAATTGAATTTTTAAATAGTAAGGATTTAAAGTTAATCCAGTAAATAATGAATATCAATGAATAAATCCCCCAATAATTGCAAATACTGCTCCTATTGATAAAACATAATGAAAATGTGCTACTACATAATAAGTATCATGAAGAGTAACATCAATAGAAGAATTAGCTAATACTACTCCAGTTAATCCTCCAACAGTAAATAAAAATACAAATCCTAATCTTCATAAAATTGATGGTCTATAATTAATTTGAGTTCCATGTAAAGTTGCTAATCATCTAAAAATTTTAATTCCTGTTGGAACAGCAATAATTATAGTTGCTGAAGTAAAATATGCTCGAGTATCAATATCTATACCTACTGTAAATATATGATGAGCTCATACAACAAATCCTAACAATCCAATTGCTATTATAGCATAAATTATACCTAAAGATCCAAAAGTTTCTTTTTTTCCTCTTTCTTGAGAAATAATATGAGAAATTATTCCAAACCCAGGTAAAATTAAAATATAAACTTCTGGATGTCCAAAAAATCAAAATAAATGTTGATATAAAATAGGATCACCTCCGCCAGCTGGATCAAAAAAAGATGTATTTAAATTTCGATCTGTTAATAGTATAGTAATTGCTCCAGCTAATACAGGTAAAGATAACAATAAAAGTAAAGCTGTAATTCCTACAGCTCAAACGAATAAAGGTATTTGATCAAATGATAAATTATTAATTCGTATATTAATAATTGTAGTAATAAAATTAACTGCTCCTAAAATAGAGGAAATACCAGCTAAATGTAAAGAAAAAATAGCTAAATCTACAGATCTCCCTCCATGAGCAATATTAGATGATAAAGGTGGATAAACTGTTCATCCTGTTCCTGCTCCATTTTCTACAATTCTTCTTGAAATTAATAATATAAGAGATGGGGGGAGAAGTCAAAATCTTATATTATTTATTCGTGGAAAAGCTATATCAGGAGCTCCTAATATTAAAGGAACAAGTCAATTTCCAAATCCTCCAATTATAATAGGTATTACCATAAAAAAAATTATAATAAAAGCATGAGCTGTAACAATAGTATTATAAATTTGATCATCACCAATTAATGATCCTGGATTACCTAATTCAGTTCGAATTAATAATCTTAAAGAAGTTCCAATTATACCTGCTCAAATTCCAAAAATAAAATATAATGTTCCAATATCTTTATGATTTGTAGAATAAAGTCATTTTCGCAAAATAAAATGGCTGAGTTATAAGCGATAAATTGTAAATTTATTAACAAGAAATTTCTTTTTTATTAAGTTTTATATTCAAAAATGATTTAAAATTGCAAATTTTAAGGTATAATTATATATAATTATTAAGGCTTAAAGAACATTTCTTTATATATAATTTTGAAGATTATTAGTTTTTTTAACTTAAAACCTTATTATTATAAGTAAAAAAAAGTTCTTAAAATTATTCCAAATAAAGAGATAAATGATAATAAATTTAAATAAAATATTATTTTATTTTTAATTATAATATTAATTCATTTTAATTTTAAGTAATTAAATATTAATGATGAATAAATAATTCGAATATAAAAATATAATAAAATTAATCTTATTATAATTAAAATAAAAGTTAAAAAAAAAAAATTATTATTTATTAAAAAATTAATAATAATTCATTTTGAAAAAAATCCAATAAAAGGAGGTAATCCTCCTAATGATAAAAAATTAATTATAAATCTTAATTTAATTAAATAATTAATATTTATAAAAAATAATTGATTAATAAAATATACATTTAATAAATTAAATAAAAAACATATAATTATAATTATAAATGAATATAAAATAAAATAAAATATTCATAAATTTTCTCTAATTAAAATAGCAGATAATATTCAACTTAAGTTATTAATTGAAGAAAAAGCTATTAATTTTCGTAAAGATAATTGAATAAATCCTCCTATGGCTCCAATAATTGAATTTATAATAATAATAATAATTAAGAAATTTTTATTAAAATAATATGATATTAAAATAATAGGAGTAATTTTTTGTCATGTTATTAAAATAAATCTATTGAATCATGATAAACCTTCAATAATATTAGGAAATCAGAAATGAAAGGGGGCTGATCCTATTTTTATTAATAGAGATGAATTAATTATAATAGAAATGAAATAATTTATTTCAAAATTTTTTAATATTGATATTTTTAATAAAATACAAAATAATAAATTGATAGAAGCAATTGATTGAGTAAGAAAATATTTTAATGAAGCTTCTGAAATTAAAATATTTTTATTATTTGAGATTAGGGGGATAAATCTCAATAAATTAATTTCTAATCCAATTCAACAACCAAATCAAGAATTAGATGAAATTGAAATTAATGTTCTAAAAAATAAAATAAATATAAAAAATAGTTTATTAGAATTAAAATTTAAATAAATTTAAAATAAAAGAATTTCTTTAATTAAAATTTAAAATTTTAATTTATATTTTAGTGTAAGATGCACAATAATTTTTGATATTATTAGATATAGTTTAATTCTATAAAATATAATAAAGGTAGATATCTACTTAATTTATCCTATCAGAATAATCCTTTAATCAGCACTTTATTGTTTAAAAAAAGATATTATCTTTATATTTGGGGTATGAACCCAAAAGCTTATTTAGCTTATTTTTAT